TGTATAGATTCCAGTCCTCTTTCTTTTTTCCTATTCTTTTTCATATCAGGTTTTTTCTAACTTCTAATGAAAGGGCTTTTTCTTCGATTTTTCAATAAAGACTAATTTTGACTTCTTTTCTTTCTTCCTTATAATAGAAAAAAGTCAATAAACTTATCGAATTAACTTCTCATTGATGTATTGTTTCATCGAGATTCAATCCAAATCACGATGGTATTTTCTTGTTCCTGAATGGGTCTCTTTCATCTTTTTAGGTTTATGCTCTACTCCGGGTAAAGATCCGCCCGATTTGGATTTGCACATATAGGACAAATCTTCCCATCACCATTTCTTTTTGTTATGACTTTACAAATAACAAACAGGAATAATTTATGATACATGTAGTAATCATAGATATATCACCAATTGGGTTTTTTCTAAACGGAGCCTGGATACTTCATTTTCTTAGTCCAACCAAAGCCAACCATAAATTATTCTAATTGATAATAGTACTATGAATCCCCCCAAACAATGCATCTAATTGCACTTCACGCTCCAATTTTTTGATGATTCAATTTCTCTTTCTTGGGCGAAACAGAGGATATCTCGATCGGGGGAGATAACGGGGAAATCCCATATGACCCAATATATCTGACAAGTCGCACTATACGTCAACCCAAGATGCATCTTCCTCTCCAGGACTTCGGAAAGGTACTTTTGGAACACCAATAGGCATGAATTGAAAGAAAAAAGAACTAAAATACTATATTTCACTTTGATGTGGAAACGTAACAATATGGTTTTATTGTCTTTATAATATTGGCTTTATCATATTTATTTTATCCATAGATTCGAAAAATTCAGAAAGAAAGACAAAATAAATAAAGGAAAATTTTTACGAATAGGGCCTTCTAATGATAAATAAGGATGGACGCATTTACTCATAGAAAATGGTATCAACCCCCCATTGCGTATTGGTACTTATCGAGTATAGAATAAATCTGCTTCTCTTTGTTCCTACGAACAGAATTTTTCCATTATTACGAACAGAATAGAATAAATATTAACCTAACCCTTGTTAGGAAATAATCCACTGAACAAGGGAGGTCCATAGGATAGTCATAGTATAGTCTTTTCCAATGCAATAAAGTTACGTAATGTCTATTTTTCTTTGATAAAGGGGTATTTTCCATGGGTTTGCCTTGGTATCGTGTTCATACCGTTGTATTGAATGATCCCGGCCGGTTGCTTTCCGTTCATATAATGCATACAGCTCTGGTTGCTGGTTGGGCGGGCTCGATGGCTCTGTATGAATTAGCAGTTTTTGATCCTTCTGACCCTGTTCTTGATCCAATGTGGAGACAGGGTATGTTCGTTATACCCTTCATGACTCGTTTAGGAATAACCAATTCATGGGGAGGTTGGAGTATCACAGGAGGGACTGTAACGAATCCGGGGATTTGGAGTTACGAAGGTGTAGCTGGGGCACATATTGTGTTTTCTGGCTTATGCTTTTTGGCAGCTATCTGGCATTGGGTCTATTGGGATCTAGAAATATTTTGTGATGAACGGACAGGAAAACCTTCTTTGGATTTGCCCAAGATCTTTGGAATTCATTTATTTCTCTCCGGGGTGGCTTGCTTTGGTTTTGGTGCATTTCATGTAACAGGCTTGTACGGTCCTGGAATATGGGTGTCCGATCCTTATGGACTAACGGGAAAAGTACAACCTGTAAATCCGTCGTGGGGCGTGGAAGGTTTTGATCCTTTTGTTCCAGGAGGAATAGCTTCTCATCATATTGCAGCAGGTACATTGGGCATATTAGCAGGTCTATTCCATCTTAGCGTCCGACCACCACAACGTCTATACAAAGGATTGCGTATGGGAAATATTGAAACCGTACTCTCCAGTAGTATCGCGGCTGTCTTTTTTGCAGCTTTTGTTGTTGCTGGAACTATGTGGTATGGTTCAGCAACTACCCCCATTGAATTATTTGGTCCCACTCGTTATCAATGGGATCAGGGTTACTTCCAGCAAGAGATATATCGAAGAGTTAGCGCCGGGCTAGCAGAAAATCAAAGTTTCTCAGAAGCCTGGTCTAAAATTCCTGAAAAATTAGCTTTTTATGATTATATCGGCAATAATCCGGCAAAAGGAGGATTATTCAGGGCAGGCTCAATGGATAATGGAGATGGAATAGCGGTTGGGTGGTTAGGACACCCTATCTTTAGAGATAAAGAAGGGCGTGAGCTTTTTGTACGTCGTATGCCTACTTTTTTTGAAACATTTCCAGTTGTTTTGGTAGACGGCGACGGAATTGTTAGAGCTGATGTTCCTTTTAGAAGGGCAGAATCGAAGTATAGTGTTGAACAAGTAGGTGTAACCGTTGAGTTCTATGGCGGCGAACTCAATGGAGTCAGTTATAGTGATCCTGCTACTGTGAAAAAATATGCTAGACGCGCTCAATTGGGTGAAATTTTTGAATTAGATCGTGCGACTTTGAAATCCGATGGTGTTTTTC